CTTTAGCATAAGGGTCGCCTCCTACTAATGAATTATAAGTATCTATATTTTGTATTAACGACGAGATCGCTTATCGACTTTCGTATGTTTTTGGAAATTCGAAGTAGGTGCAAATTCTCCCAACTTGTGACCTACCATACCATCTGTTATATAAATAGGTAAATGTTCTTTTCCATTATGGATAGCAATAATATGGCCGATCATTGCGGGTATAATGGTAGATGCCCGGGACCAAGTTTTTATTATTTCTTTTTCTTCGTTTGTTTTAAGCTTATCAATTTTTCTTAATAAATGAGTAGCTACAAAAGGATTTTTTTTTAGTGATCGTGTCACAGCTTCCTCCTTTTTCTTTTTTAAAGACGAAGAGAGAAATGGAATTTCTCTCCTATTTACTACGTCGACGAAGAATTAAATTATCACTATATTTATGCTTTTTTCTACTTCGTCTTCCAAGTGTAGGATAACCCCAAGGGGTTGTGGGTTTGTTTCTACCAATTGAGGCCTTCCCTGTACCACCCCCATGGGGATGGTCTACAGGGTTCATAACCACTCCTCTTACTACAGGACGCTTACCTAGCCAACGTTTAGATCCAGCTCTACCCAAACTTTTCTGGTTCACCCCAGCATTCCCCACTTGTCCGACTGTTGCTGAGCAGTTTTGGGATATCAAACGGACTTCTCCAGAAGGTAATTTTAATGTGGCTGATTTCCCCTCTTTTGCAATCAGTTTCGCTAGAGTCCCTGCTGCTCTAACTAATTGTCCACCCTTTCCAAGCGTGATTTCTATGTTATGTATGGACGTGCCTAAGGGCATATGGGTCAAAGGTAGGGCATTTCCTATTTTTATAGGAACTCCTGTACCAGAAAAAATGGTATTTCCAATTTCAGTCCCTTTGGCATGTAAAATATATCTCTTCTCACCATTCCCATAGTGTATGAGACAAATAGATGCATTTCTATTAGGGTCATATTCTCTGGTTATGATTTTACCATATATGTTTTTTTCATTACGGCGAAAATCTATTTTACGGTAGAGACGCTTATGACCTCCCCCTCTATGACCTGCGGTAATGATTCCTCTGGCATTACGACCTTTACCACACCGATGCTTCCCATAGGTCAAATTATTTCGTGCAACGGTTCCATTGCGTGTGCTCGGGTTAGAAGTTTTGTATAAATGTATCGCCATGCTATTAAGTATTTAGATTTATCTTTTTAAGAGGTAGAATAGAATAACCCCGTTGAAGGGTAATGATTATACGTCTGTAATGCATTGTATGTTCCATAATGCGTCCTCTTCTTTTACCCTTTCCCGGAAGTCGATGACTATTCATAGCTATTACCTTGACACCAAAAAAGAGTTCGACCCAACGCTTTATTTCTGTCCTAGTTAATCCTGATTCGACATTAAAAGTATATTGATTTTTCTCAAATAACCGAATACTTTTGTTTGTAAATACTGCATATTTGATTCCATCCATGGTACATTGCTCCTTTACTATTTTTTATTATTCTAATTATAAAATATAAAATTATGAATTTCCATAGATTCTAGATATTGCGTCTGTATATTACTATATGGCGATTACATTCGAATCAATATTATTCTATAATAACACATAGGGTGGATCATGCACTTGAGAATTACACTAAATTGAGAATGGATATAGAAGAATGTGCATAGATTGAATCACTTGACAATTACGAATCCGCTTTATCTACGAACAAGGAAGCTATAAGTAATGCAGAGCAAGTAAGTTAGAGCAAGGCAAGATTCATTACATTACAATATTAATATATATATATACAATAAGATAGAGAATCAGATATTTCTATAGACGTAGTAGAGGGTCCCATTAGCATGCATCCAGTAGGAATTGCACTTACGAACTCTCCAATTATGAGTTGGGCGCTTTAACCATTCAGCCATGGATGCTTAGTAAAGATCCTCGTACATGGTGAATAAGCAAATTCCAATTGAAATGAAATCTGTAGTCTAAATCAATCCAATTAACATAACATTGATTTATGTTTATTTTTTTTTTTTTTAGTATTTTGGCGGGAGGTACAAATGCTAAAAAGATATCAATTAAAATTAAGATTCTGAATTTTCGAATTGAGAGAGATATTGAGCGCGATCCAAAATTTTCGTTATGTGTCAGAGTCATGGACCGAATTCAATTTAGTGGGATCTTTCATTCACGTTTTTCCACCAAGAACGTTTTATAAAACTCTTTGACCCCTGAATTTTGAGTATCCTACTTTCATGCAATTCACAAGGTTCAACAAACAATTGAATTGATATCTCGGTGTAATACTCTTTGTAGTAGCGTTCCTTATCTATTCTATCGTATTAACAATCGAAATATGGTCGAAAGAAAAAATCTCTATTTGCCTGGTTAATGAATCTCTTTCTATTATAATTGTTCTGGACCTATTAGACGAAATATGCGAGTTTGGCGTCGATATGCTATTGAGTAATGATGAGGGTCCCGCTGATGGGTTCAAATCAATACGTTTGCATAAGAAATATTGGAATATGCTTCTCAATAACCTTCTCATCGATATCAGCGATTTCATAAGTACCATACCAAATCCCATTAATCGAATCACCTTTTCGAGAAATACGAGACATCTAAGTCATACAAGTAAAGAGATCTCTTCATTTCATTGATAACAAAAGGAAAAGACCTGGATGAAGATTTTTTGATAAAAAACGGAATCCTGGCTCTTGAACAGTCAGTTCATTGAAACTGATGACATAGACTTCTTGATGTAGTTCTAGACCTTTACGACATAAAAAGGGGTTGGTTCACTTCTATTGAGTCTGACTCATAATGATCATTTCTCAAACAATGACTCTGCTTTTCTAATGCTGGAACAACCGGGAGCAAGTTACTTACGATACTTAGTTGACATTCATAGAAAGTCGCTAATGAATTCTGTGAAGTATGAGTTCAATACATCCTGTTTAGCAGAAAGACGGATATCCCTTGCTCATTATGAGACAATCATTTTTTCAAAAACCTTGTGTGGGGCTAATCGTTTTGATTTACCATCTCTTGAAAAACCAAAACTCTTTTCGCTCTGCTTAGCCTTATATTACTCTACGGATATTTTAGTGATAAATTTGATAGGAATTGGACGATCCTATTTGGTCAAATCCCTGTTGACAAACTCCTGTCTTCCTTTCATTAGCTTATTTGGGAATACCTTCCAGAATCCCAGAGGTTTTTTTATGATTATAGTATAGACGAGGAGACTGAGGACATAGATGCTGAGATTCCTCATGTTGATCCTGCTGAGGGTGTTCGCTAAATTGTTAAGAGTAAGGATCTCCCCGATCCTGGCCTTTTTGAGACAGAGCTGGAGCAGCTACCCTGGCGTATAGCATAGGGACAAACTCTGGAGACGGTTACGATTTCGAAAATAGATCGATTTGATATCAATCTTCAATTCGAATTAGCAAAAGCAATCTCTCCTTTGTCTTCTTGCATAATAATAATATGGATTCCAAACATTCATGATATGCATGTGAGGAAGTCGAAGGACTTCTTATCCTTCGGTATATTATCGAAGCATCTCTCCAGGGATTAATAAAGTAGAAATATTCTTGTTATTGCTTCGACTCATCTTTCCGACAAAGTGGATCCCGCTCTAATAGCTCCGAATAAATTCAATACGTGCATTAAGGCACGAAGGCTTCTTATTCCACAAGAACAAAAGTACTTTTTCACTCGTGCATCTACTAGGAGATTTCATTTGGAAAAGAAAATGTTCCATACTAATGTAATGGAGTCGGGTCTATAATCATGGATTCCGATGCACGAGATCTTGTAGCACTTACCGATGAGGCCCTATCAATTAGTATTTCACAGAAGAAATCAATTATAGACACTAATACAATTAGACTCGCTCTTCATAGATAAACTTAGGATTTGCGAGCCCGTGTAAATCGGTGTTAGGGGGTCTTTTTCTATCAGATAGGAAGGGCTGTTGTACAAAGTGTACTTCTAAGTAATGCAAAGTGTACTTCTAAGTAATGGCCTCATAGAGCTTATCTATATCTATCTATATCGAGATGAAATTATATCAGGCAGTGGAGCCTTAATATGTTTAAATGGTGCTTCGAACTTGCAACGAATATCAAGCAATTAACGAGACTTCTTTATCTTTTGAGTTGTTCTGCTGGATCAGTCGCTCAAGATCTTTTGGGACACAAGGAAAAAATGGGATTATGGTGGGAGACTCGTTGAGAATGATTCTGAGCCAATTGATGGCCTATTAGAAGTCGAAATAGCTCTCGTGGGACCCTCACCGACAGAAAAAGATTGCAGCCCATTTGATAATGATCAATTGATATTGCTTCATCGGCCCAAACCAAGGAATCCCTTAGATATGATGCTAAACGGATTTTGTTCTATCCTTAATCACCGATTTGTCTATGAAAGCTATGAATCGGAGGACGGGGAAGTCCTTTGAGGGGAAAGGGGAGTTAGCCAATCACATAGTTTTGGCTCCTAGAATACGGCAACCTTGGAGCTTTCTATTTGATTGGATCGAAAGGTCCAATGAATTGGGATTTCCCTCTTGGTTCAGGTCATTTTGGGGCAAGCGGGGCATTTATGATGAAGAGGATGAGCTTAAAGAGGCTGGCTGAGCTTGAAGCGGATGATGATGAACTTGAAGAGGATGAGATGAAGAGTTGGATTTGTTTGGAAGTGACCCCATGCCATACCAGCCACGAGATAGATCTTTCAAGAACAAGGCCTTTTTCGATTTCGAACAAGCCAATCCATTTGGGACCCTGCAAATCCACTCTATTTCCTATTCAAGGATGTTCCTGGATTTTCATGACACTTCTTTCTAGCTGAAAAGATAGTAAAGGGGGGTTCTTCCTACCCACATCAAAAAGGATCCTTTTCAATCTATAGCTAATAACTTGTTTTTGAATACTACGCAAGAAAAGTACTTCGACTGGTTGATTAATCGCTAGAGAT